TTTTCCCCCTGCTGAATAAAAGAAAAAGGGTTGGATATAGCCCTCTACCATATCTAGAGAAATAGAATAGAATAGTCCATTTATAGGGACTGCTAAGTGCGGAGACGGGAATCGAACCCGTGACCTCAAGGTTATGAGCCTCGTGAGCTACCAAACTGCTCTACTCCGCTCTGTAGGGCCAAAAACAGGTCGACGAAAAAGCTTGAATAGAAATATCTACCATATCTAGAGAAATACAATAGTCTTTTTATACAGAATGGAGCGGGTAGCGGGAATCGAACCCGCATCGTTAGCTTGGAAGGCTAGGGGTTATAGTCGACGTTGATTGATAATTTTTAACGTCTCTAATTCAAAACCGAACATGAAATTTTGATTTCATTCGGCTCCTTTATGGATATTCTCACCACTTAACATCTATGTCAGCTTTTCTGTCTGAATTGAATGGAACCAAAGCTCTCCGCTTTCTAGATGATCCCTATAGAATAGGAGATAGAAATTCTACTAAATATCTATCTAATCTACTTACTTCGTTCCTTAATTTCATTCAAGAGATCCTGAGGAAAAGGGTTGGGTTTCCACCGAGCAGAAACAATATACTGATGGTTCTAGTAAACCAAAACTATCGTTTTTTAGCTATTGGGCTTCCATTTCCTTTTTAAATAAAAGAAGATTTAGTTACGATTGGAAATAAACTTTTTTGTATCTTCATCCATAGATCCCTTACTCATATTTATTCAATTGGAATACTTAATCCAATGCAAAATTATGCTTCGCGACTCTGTACTCATAATACAATCGAATTTGTATTTTCGATCCAAATTCAATTAGTCTTTGGATACTAATCGCGAGAATTTATATTCTTCCTCAATATGCTATTGAGAGGAAAAGGATTAAACCCTTTATAAGAACTAAAGTTTTTATCGGAATATGAATATAAAAAAACTTAAGGATGCCTTAAGTATATCATTTCAAATTCAGTTATTAATAGAACGAATCACACTTTTACCACTAAACTATACCCGCTACATGTAGATTATGATACCAACGCTATCCTTTGTCAAGGGCAGCCAGCCATTCGAGAAGGAGGCTAATTCCACCTTATCAAATCAAAGGGAGAAAGTTCATGACAGTGAGTGGTTGGTACTTCTACTTCAATCATGGGCCTTTACTTTCGGGTTTAGATAGCCTCTCTCTAGTCTGTAAAATACATCTCTTCTTACCATGCCAATAGCATATGAACCAAATATATGCAGTTCGATTAGGATCGTATTCTACAGTTACGACTACAATGATCATTATTTGTTTTGCGAGGACGTAAATGTGCCAGACTGCTCTAAACAATAGTTTTATTATTCCCATAATATACACTAAGAGATATAGGGGGTGGTACAGTCCCCATAAATCCCTTTCTTACTTTTCTTTTTTATTGGGCAGGCAGGAAAATAATTTTTATACTCTGCAGTATAAATTCGACGGATCCCTTTTTAGAAAAAAATAGTTTCAATCTATCACCAAAACAGATAAGAAGTATATCACTGAAAATGAATACTCAGCCATATGGGTATATGAAGAGCGCGAATTCCTTTATACCCCACTCAATTAGAATTGGGGAAATAAAACATAAATGGAGAAAGTTCTCATCATAAGATCAGCCAATAGAAGAAAAAAATCCCCAATTCTGCAGAACATTCTGAGCACGTGAAAAGTGAATAATCTAAAGATAAAAAAAACAAAATCTACCATTTTTTTAACAGCAGTTCTTATTGCCCTTTTGCCCTTTTTGTCCCCTTGTTATATCCGATTCACGATACATATTTGTTCTCCTCCTCAAAAAAGACTTCCGGGCTTTGGTTTGGTGAGTCGTCTGAGATCGTGTTTACATACCTATGAACTTACCCTCTTCAAGTATATCGGATACTAATAATAATTTTTGAGTGTGTCAACTCTCTGTTCACCTATTTTATTATACGTTATACGTATTTTTTTTTATAATAATAAAATACCTCTACTTTGTGCAAGTGATAAGAGATAATATGAAAGATTTTCTTATTTTTCTTGATTTTCTCACTATTTTTAACCTCGCCATGAATAAACTAAACTTCTATATCTCGATATATATAAAAGAAAATCTCTACATATATCTCCATATATACATATATTATGTACATTATGCAGTAGACTCATAATGGTAAAAGAAAGTGGCTAATTTTTGAATTGAATAAAAAGCCCTTTTAACTCAGTGGTAGAGTAATGCCATGGTAAGGCATAAGTCATCGGTTCAAATCCGATAAAGGGCTTTTCACTTAGGTAGTAGAGTAATAACATACTAAGACAAAAGTCATCGATTCGAATCCGATAAAGTACTTTTCTACTAAATTCATTCACTTTTTTCTTTTTTTTTGAAAATCTCTCTATTTTTTATTTTATTTTATGACTTAGTTTAGTGCGAGATGCCCGCATTTTTGGGCTGAACACTAAACGAAGCACGGAGTTTAAATTGCAAAAAAGAAATTGGACTCTTTTTCCTGTTAAAGCAACCAAATCAATATCTGTACTGAACTAATCTAGAATCTTTTTTTTTATTAATCTATTCTTATTCTATACCCCTTTAATTAAATTAAATGAATTTCCCTAAAAAGTAGGGGATGATCCGTGAATTAACCTAAGCATCAACTAAAAAAAATCCTATGAAAGCACAACAGAAAAATAGGAAAAACTCTTTGTTTTAATCTAGTTATACTCTTCGAGTATATTGACAATTCAAAAAAACTGCTCATACTATCATTATAGTATAAAGACGAGTGGTTGTATATGGCGCTATCGTCTAGTGATGCCCCTATCGTCTAGTGGTTCAGGACATCTCTCTTTCAAGGAGGCAGCGGGGATTCGACTTCCCCTGGGGGTAGGGAGTATTATAAAAAGAGGTTAATCATAGATTATCAAAAACCCTAGAATAAAATCTTCCTGGGTCGATGCCCGAGCGGTTAATGGGGACGGACTGTAAATTCGTTGACGATATGTCTACGCTGGTTCAAATCCAGCTCGGCCCAAAAATCTAGGGCTTCGTGAATATGAACTAAATGCATTTTTTTTTCTTCCATCAAAAAAAATGTTTGATCCCTAGAAATATAGGGTAAAGAGAAAAGGGGAAATTTACCTCTAATCCATTTCTCTCTGATTCTTTTCTTACAAAGAAAATAGTTTTTCTTATTGAAAGGTGGATTATCATTTATTTTTAGGGATAAAAAATCGCGACATAGGATACTAGTTATTCCACTCTCACTACACCCACATAGGATATGTGGGTATGTAGTATATGATTCGTCTATTTCTTAGAGTACGACAGACGAATCGAATCCTCTTATGGTTCTATTTAAGAATAGGTATATCATACACCCTGCAGGGATTGTAGTTCAATTGGTCAGAGCACCGCCCTGTCAAGGCGGAAGCTGCGGGTTCGAGCCCCGTCAGTCCCGAACTAGGGTTCAATGAATGGACTAATCCATCTTTCCTTTTTTTATGGATCTGCTCTCATCTTTAGACCCAAAAAAGCAGGTATTGATAGTAACCTAATAAAATAAAAACCAAGCAAATGCTATTTTTCCTAAATTAAAATATTAGATTATTTAAGATCCTCTTTTCTCCATCTCATTTCTACTTCTACTGCTTTTTTGGATGTCTATGTGACCCATAGAAAGCCGATCATATAATACATACATAATTGTATGTATAACTATAAGAAACATTATGGGTTATAGATATAGAAAAACAAAAGTAGAAAAGGATGAAAAAAGGGGTTTTGAATCCAATCAAAAAACCTATTTTGGTCTTAGTATGGATAAGGGATCTTCCTATGTTATATTATTCACTATCAACCATGAATTGATTTGATAGATCCGATATTCATAATATTGAATTGATTCAGTATTATCAGAATGCAAGTCCTCCCCTTGAATTTACAGGATACCCCTTTTTTCTCTCCATGGGATTACATCCCGAGTTATTGTGAAAAATAAAAAAATAAAGAGGTTATGGAAGTCAATATTCTCGCATTTATTGCTACTGCGTTGTTCATTCTAGTTCCTACTGCCTTTTTACTTATTATTTATGTAAAAACAGCCAGCCAAAACGATTAACTGGAATTACAATTAATCAGTGAAGAAATAAAAAAGGGATTAAAGAAAAAAAATCCAAGTCTTAAATGAAAGGATCTGGTTGGAATCATAAAGTGTGGTAGAAAGAACTACATATAGTTTTTTCTACGACACTTTAGATTCTTTCTATTATATTATCTTGAATCTACATAGAATAGAATAGATTAGTAGATTGAAATAGTAGTCTAATTCAACTTCTTTTTTCACTGCATCCACTTAATTTCAATCAAATCAAAATCAAAAAAATCGAAGACAATTCTTCATTGAAAGAATCTATGGAGGGGGAGGAAAATAATATAATATGAGAATAAAAGAAAAAAAGTAAAAGAAAAAACCTGCGAATCTTTCATACTTAAAAATGCCGCGAGATGCTTCACGCGAGATCCTTCAAAAAAAAGAACATAAAGTTTGGCAAAACGATTAATGCAAAACAATCAATTAAAGAAAAGAGTTGATACTCCAATTCGACTACTCAATCAATTAGTAGTATCCCTAGAGTCCACTCCTCCCCCATACTACTAGCGAAAGAGAAAATGTAAAGACTACCATTAAAGCAGCCCAAGCGAGACTTACTATATCCATGTAAATTATGTCTCCTATTTCTATGAAAGAATTATTCTACTATTGATCAATAATCATAGTGGAATCAAGGGTACAGAGTCAAAAGGCGATTCTGGACTAAGACTATAGATCAATCAGTTAAAAGAATTTACTCCTAACAAATTCTTATATGATTTCTGGTAGAGTTGGAGAGCATTAAGTATAAAAAGGATACATAACCCTTTTTCCTAAAAAGGGGGTAGGGGGGTGTCCTGAATAGAAGACGCGAGAATAGAGAGATCTTTTGTTCCTTTTGTTACCTTTTTTTTATAAGCAAAGGATGTCAGAATATACCTTAAAATTAGAATAGAGAAATATTTATTGGATACCCAGCTTAGCTTACCTATGTTTATTTTTGACCTAAACCCTACTGCCTTGCTTTCTATCTTTCTATGAAAGAGTGAGGAGACCATATCCACAACTCCGAAATTGATTTTTGATGAACCTATTCAATCTGATTCTCGACAGAATCCGTAGCCTTTACTTTAGTGTATGTAGGTAGCATAAGATATACGAAGTGTATGTAGTAAGATGTACGATAAAAAAATGTATGATAATTAGGAAGTCTTGATATTTCTTCGCGAAATCCCTTCTTCAATCTTAGATTCAAAAAAGAATGCCCCTTAGGGACTTTTAGATACGAAGATTTATGACATCTTAGGCTCGTAGTTTTAAATTCCCGAATCCTATATCAATTCAAACTAAAAAAAGAATAAAGAAAAGTTACCTCATCCTTATAGGTAGCCGTTTGGTTTGGGCCACTGTCGCCAAAACAAACCCTAGTTTGAGGATAGAACTATGATATGGATTCTCAAAATCCAGTATTGTCAGACCTAGTTACTTTCTTGCCTCAACCTAGAGGGGCACGAATTTGTTGAGTTTGATCAGTACTATAATCAATCCTAAGTATTTTATTGATCAGGCGGCACCCAGATTTGAACTGGGGATAAAGGATTTGCAGTCCCCTGCCTTACCGCTTGGCCATGCCGCCAAAAAATCCGATCTAAAATCGAGAAAAGAACAAGTATTCATTCACATTTTCTTATTAAAATTCCTTTTCTTTTATCTTGAATCTAATTCAACTTACTTTTTCCAATCTTTTTCAAAAAATCTATTTCCGCTTTTTTGGATCCAGTTTCGCTTATTCTATGTATTCTATCTTAAAACACACATTGCTAACACTAGAAAACTTCCCTTTTCTTTCTATTCTATTGAGATGATAAAGGAGAAAAAGTGGATTTCTAATCACGGACTGCAAAATTCAGAACAAATTGGAACCATTAACTAGAATTTTTTTTGAATTGCAGTAGTGAACGACTCTTAAATCAGTATTCTCTCCCCTCATTCCTTTTAATGGCATAATAAAATAGAAAAAAGTTTCCCTAATCTGTATATAGGGAAACTACAGGTCCGAACAGCATTATTATCTATGGATCCCCCTTATGTACATATCCCTATAGGGAATCGTGCTTTAATTTTTCATTGCATTAAATTTCTTGAATAAAAAAAAAGAGTAAATTTGCTCTGATATAGATTATGACCTGGCCTTCTTGGCCCACCCAAGTGAAATTACAATAAAAGAAAGGGTATGTGGATAGGTGGATAACTAGATTGTCAAGTACTTAAAAAATGAATTCCTTTATTTTAAAATTATACAACAAAATCCTTTATTTTCCATCAATTCTACTACTACGAAACAAAAAAGAACCTTCAAACTCTTTTTGAAAATTAAACAAAGTGCGCTATCCTAAATCGAACTAAAGTCAATCTTTTTAGTGCTTATAAATTATTATGGCTTAATCCCTTTCATAGAAAGGAGATAAAACGAGAAATCTTTGCTATCCAATCTGATTAGAATATCATAAAGTTTAAGTGGCAGAATTTTTTTCTCGGACTGTTTTATCAATTAATTTTCATTCCATTTCTACCCCCCAAAATTGAAACTTTCGTTGAAACTGTCTCTATTCATATGTATGAAATACATATATGAAATACATATGTGGAGTTCCCTAGAATTTCATGCGATTCAGTAAACAGAATATAGATTCCATGATTGCTAGATTGATCCGTAGGGGTTGATGAAGAGTGAGCTGATAATGGAATTTTTCTTCGATAAATAGGAAACTTAAGATTAAGATGCTTCGGAATGGAAATGAGGCAATGTCCACAATACCCGGATTTAGTCAGATCCAATTTGAGGGATTTTGTAGGTTCATTAACCAAGGCTTGGCAGAAGAACTTGAGAAGTTTCCGACAATTAAAGATCCAGATCACGAAATTGCATTTCAATTATTTGCGAAAGGATATCGATTGCTAGAACCTTCGATAAAAGAAAGGGATGCTGTGTATGAATCACTTACCTATTCTTCCGAATTATATGTATCTGCGAGATTAATTTTTGGTTTCGATGTGCAAAAGCAAACCATTTCTATTGGAAATATTCCTATAATGAATTCCTTAGGAACCTTTATAATAAATGGAATATACCGAATTGTGATCAATCAAATATTGCTAAGTCCTGGTATTTACTACCGCTCGGAATTAGACCATAAGGGAATTTCTATATACACCGGGACTATAATATCAGATTGGGGAGGAAGATCGGAGTTAGCAATTGATAAAAAAGAAAGGATATGGGCTCGCGTGAGTAGAAAACAAAAGATATCTATTTTAGTTCTATCATCAGCTATGGGTTCGAATCTAAGAGAAATTTTAGATAATGTTTCCTATCCCGAAATTTTCTTGTCTTTCCCGAATGCTAAGGAGAAGAAGAAGATTGAGTCAAAAGAAAAAGCTATTTTGGAGTTTTATCAACAATTTGCTTGTGTAGGTGGGGACCTGGTATTTTCGGAGTCCTTATGTGAGGAATTACAAAAGAAATTTTTTCAACAAAAATGTGAATTAGGAAGAGTTGGTCGACGAAATATGAATCGTCGATTGAATCTTGATATACCTCAGAACAATACATTCTTGTTACCACGAGATGTATTGGCGGCTACGGATCATTTGATTGGAATGAAATTTGGAACGGGTATACTTGACGATGACGATATGAATCACTTGAAAAATAAACGTATTCGTTCGGTTGCAGATCTGTTACAAGATCAATTCGGACTGGCTCTTGGTCGTTTACAGCATGCGGTTCAAAAAACTATCCGTAGAGTATTCATACGTCAATCGAAACCGACTCCACAAACTTTGGTAACTCCAACTTCAACTTCGATTTTATTAATAACTACTTATGAGACCTTTTTTGGCACATACCCCTTATCTCAAGTTTTTGATCAAACCAATCCATTGACACAAACGGTTCATGGGCGAAAAGTGAGTTGTTTGGGTCCTGGAGGATTGACGGGGAGAACTGCAAGTTTTCGGAGCCGAGATATTCATCCGAGTCACTATGGGCGTATTTGTCCAATTGACACATCCGAAGGAATTAATGTTGGACTTACAGGATCCTTAGCTATTCATGCGAAAATTGATCACTGGTGGGGATCTATAGAGAGTCCATTTTATGAAATATCTGAGAAAGCAAAAGAAAAAAAAGAGAGACAGGTGGTTTATTTATCACCAAATAGAGATGAATATTATATGATAGCAGCAGGAAACTCTTTGTCCTTGAATCAGGGTATTCAGGAAGAACAGGTTGTTCCAGCTAGATACCGTCAAGAATTCCTGACTATTGCATGGGAACAGATTCATGTTAGAAGTATTTTTCCTTTCCAATATTTTTCTATTGGAGGTTCTCTCATTCCTTTTATTGAGCATAATGATGCGAATCGGGCTTTAATGAGTTCTAATATGCAGCGCCAAGCAGTTCCACTTTCTCGGTCCGAGAAGTGCATTGTTGGAACTGGATTGGAAGGCCAAACAGCTCTAGATTCGAGGGTTTCCATTATAGCTGAACGCGAGGGAAAGATCATTTCTAGTGATAGTCACAAAATCCTTTTATCAAGTAATGGGAAGACTATAAGTATTCCTTTAGTTACCCATCGGCGCTCTAACAAAAATACTTGTATGCACCAAAAACCTCGGGTTCCGTGGGGTAAATCTATTAAAAAAGGGCAAATTTTAGCGGAGGGAGCGGCTACAGTTGGTGGGGAACTTGCTTTAGGAAAAAATATTTTAGTAGCTTATATGCCATGGGAGGGTTACAATTTTGAAGACGCAGTACTAATTAGCGAACGTTTGGTATATGAGGATAGTTATACTTCTTTTCACATCCGAAAATATGAAATTCAGACGGATACGACAAGCCAAGGCTCCGCTGAAAAAATCACTAAAGAAATACCACATCTAGAAGAACATTTACTCCGCAATTTGGACAGAAATGGAGTTGTGAGGTTGGGATCCTGGGTAGAAACTGGCGATATTTTAGTAGGTAAATTAACGCCTCAGATAGCGAGTGAATCATCCTATATCGCGGAAGCTGGATTATTACGTGCCATTTTTGGTCTTGAGGTATCCACTTCAAAAGAAACTTCTCTGAAACTACCTATAGGTGGAAGAGGCCGTGTTATCGATGTGAAATGGATCCAGAGGGACCCCCTCGACATAATGGTTCGTGTATATATTTTACAGAAACGTGAAATCAAAGTTGGGGATAAAGTAGCCGGAAGACACGGGAATAAGGGGATCATTTCCAAAATTTTGCCTAGGCAAGATATGCCCTATTTGCAAGATGGAACACCTGTTGATATGGTCTTCAATCCCTTAGGAGTACCTTCACGAATGAATGTGGGACAAATATTTGAAAGCTCGCTCGGATTAGCAGGGGGTCTGCTAAAGAAACATTATAGAATAGCACCCTTTGATGAGAGATATGAGCAAGAGGCTTCAAGAAAACTTGTGTTTTCGGAATTATATGAAGCCAGTAAACAAACAAAAAATCCATGGGTATTTGAACCCGAGTACCCGGGAAAAAGCAGAATATTTGATGGAAGAACAGGAGATCCCTTCGAACAACCTGTTCTAATAGGTAAGTCTTATATCTTAAAATTAATTCATCAAGTTGATGAGAAAATCCATGGGCGTTCTACTGGGCCCTATTCACTTGTTACCCAACAACCCGTTAGAGGAAGAGCCAAGCAAGGGGGACAACGAGTAGGAGAAATGGAAGTTTGGGCTTTAGAAGGATTTGGTGTTGCTCATATTTTACAAGAGATACTTACTTATAAATCTGATCATCTTATAGCTCGCCAAGAAATACTTAATGCTACGATCTGGGGAAAAAGAGTGCCTAATCACGAGGATCCTCCAGAATCTTTTCGAGTGCTCGTTCGAGAACTACGATCTTTGGCTCTAGAACTGAACCATTTCCTTGTATCTGAGAAGAACTTCCAGGTTAATAGGGAGGATATTTGATCGGAATAAATAAAAATTCTTTTCTTATTTCTATTTTATGATTGACCAATATAAACATAAACAACTTCAAATTGGACTCGTTTCCCCTCAACAAATAAAGGCTTGGGCTAACAAAATGCTACCTAATGGGGAAGTCGTTGGCGAAGTCACAAGGCCCTCTACTTTTCATTATAAAACCGATAAACCAGAAAAAGATGGATTATTTTGCGAAAGAATCTTTGGACCCATAAAAAGCGGAATTTGTGCTTGTGGAAATTCTCGAGCGAGCGTAGCTGAAAACGAAGATGAAAGATTTTGCCAAAAATGCGGGGTAGAATTTGTTGATTCTCGGATACGAAGATATCAAATGGGATACATCAAACTGGCATGTCCAGTGACTCATGTGTGGTATTTGAAGGGTCTTCCTAGTTATATCGCGAATCTTTTAGATAAACCCCTTAAGAAATTGGAGGGCCTAGTATACGGCGATTTCTCTTTTGCTAGGCCTAGCGCTAAAAAACCTACTTTCTTACGATTACGAGGTTTATTCGAGGATGAAATTTCATCTTGTAACCACAGCATTTCTCCCTTTTTTTCTACCCCGGGCTTTGCAACATTTCGAAATCGGGAAATTGCGACAGGAGCAGATGCTATTAGAGAACAATTAGCGGATTTGGATTTACGAATTATTATAGAGAATTCCCTGGTTGAATGGAAGGAATTAGAAGACGAGGGGTATAGTGGAGATGAATGGGAAGATAGAAAAAGACGAATAAGAAAAGTTTTTTTGATTAGACGCATGCAATTGGCGAAACATTTTATTCAAACAAATATAGAACCAGAATGGATGGTTTTGTGCTTATTACCGGTTCTTCCTCCCGAATTGAGACCCATTGTTTATAGGTCTGGGGATAAAGTAGTGACTTCGGATATTAATGAACTTTATAAGAGAGTTATCCGTCGGAACAACAACCTTGCCTATCTATTAAAAAGAAGTGAATTGGCGCCAACAGATTTAGTAATGTGCCAGGAAAAATTAGTACAAGAAGCCGTGGATACACTTCTTGATAGTGGGTCCCGCGGGCAACCGACGAGGGATGGTCACAATAAAGTATACAAGTCACTTTCAGATGTAATTGAGGGTAAAGAGGGGAGGTTTCGCGAGACTCTGCTTGGGAAACGGGTCGATTACTCGGGGCGTTCCGTCATTGTTGTGGGTCCTTCGCTTTCATTACATCAATGTGGATTACCTCTAGAGATAGCAATAAAGCTTTTTCAGCTATTTGTAATTCGCGATTTAATCACGAAACGTGCTACTTCTAATGTCAGGATTGCTAAAAGGAAAATTTGGGAAAAGGAACCCGTTGTATGGGAAATACTTCAAGAAGTTATGCGGGGACATCCTGTACTGTTGAACAGAGCACCTACCCTGCATAGATTAGGCATACAGGCCTTCCAACCCACTTTAGTAGAGGGGCGTACTATTTGTTTACATCCATTAGTGTGTAAGGGTTTCAATGCGGACTTTGATGGGGATCAAATGGCTGTTCATCTCCCTTTATCCTTGGAAGCTCAAGCGGAAGCCCGTTTACTTATGTTTTCTCATATGAATCTCCTGTCTCCCGCTATTGGAGATCCTATTTGCGTGCCAACCCAAGACATGCTTATCGGACTTTATGTATTAACGATTGGAAACCGTCGAGGTATTTGCGCAAATAGATATAATAGTTGCGGAAACTATCCAAATCAAAAAGTAAATTCCAATAATAATTATTATTATAAGTATACGAAAGATAAAGAACCCCGTTTTTCTAGTTCCTATGATGCACTGGGAGCTTATAGACAGAAACGAATCGGTTTAAATAGTCCCTTGTGGCTCCGATGGAAACTAGATCAACGCGTCATTGGGTCAAGAGAAGTTCCGATTGAAGTTCAATATGAATCTTTTGGGACTTATCATGAGATTTATGCCCACTATCTAATAGTGGGAAATAGAAAAAAAGAAATCCGTTCTATATACATTCGAACCACTCTTGGTCATATTTCTTTTTATAGAGAAATAGAGGAAGCCATACAAGGATTTAGTCGGGCCTATTCATACACTATCTAAACAAGGAAGTTTGATTCGGCGATGCCCCTTTCGGGGGGCATTCCGATTTCGCTAGTATCGTCTTTTTTGCCGCGTAACTTCAGATTGAGAAAAGGGAGTAAATTAAGTTTTCGAATCACTGACTCAGGCCCATTGTCGAATCCTACTCAGCAATTGTCGAATCCTACTCAGCCAAAAAGGGGGTACTTATGTATGGCGGAACGGGCCAACCTGGTTTTTCATAATAAAGAGATAGACGGAACTGCTATGAAACTACTTATTAGCAGATTAATAGATCATTTCGGAATGGGATATACATCCCATATACTGGATCAAATAAAGACTCTGGGCTTCCATCAAGCCACTACTACATCAATTTCTTTAGGAATCGAGGATCTTTTAACAATACCATCTAAAGGATGGTTAGTCCAAGACGCGGAACAACAGAGTTTTCTTTTGGAGAAACACTATTATTATGGGGCTATACACGCGGTAGAAAAATTACGCCAATCCGTTGAGATATGGTATGCTACAAGTGAATATTTGAAACAAGAAATGAATTCGAATTTTCGGATAACGGATCCTTCTAATCCAGTCTATCTAATGTCTTTTTCAGGAGCCAGAGGAAATGCATCTCAGGTACACCAATTAGTAGGTATGAGAGGGTTAATGGCGGATCCTCAAGGACAAATGATTGATTTACCTATTCAAAGCAATTTACGCGAGGGACTTTCTTTGACAGAATATATAATTTCCTGCTACGGAGCCCGCAAAGGGGTTGTAGATACTGCTGTACGAACAGCGGATGCTGGATATCTTACACGTAGACTTGTTGAAGTAGTTCAACATATTATTGTGCGTAGAAGAGATTGTGGTACTATCCAAGGTATTTCTGTGAGTCCTCAAAATGGGATGACTGAAAAACTTTTTGCCCAAACACTAATTGGTCGTGTATTAGCAGAGGATATATATATCGGTTCACGATGCATTGCTGCTCGAAATCAAGATATTGGAATTGGATTAGTCAATCGATTCATAACTGCCTTTCGAGCACAACCGTTTCGAGCACAACCAATATATATTAGAACTCCCTTTACTTGCCGTAGCACATCTTGGATCTGTCAATTATGTTATGGGCGGAGTCCCACTCATGGGGATCTGGTCGAATTGGGAGAAGCTGTAGGTATTATTGCGGGTCAATCGATTGGGGAGCCAGGGACTCAACTAACATTAAGAACTTTTCATACTGGTGGAGTATTCACAGGGGGTACTGCCGATCTTGTACGATCCCCCTCGAATGGAAAAATCCAATTCAATGAGGATTTGGTTCACCCCACACGTACCCGTCATGGGCAGCCTGCTTTTCTATCCTATATAGACTTGCATGTAACTATTCAGAGTCAGGATATTTTACATAGTGTGAATATTCCGTTAAAGAGCTTGATTCTAGTGCAAAATGACCAATATGTGGAATCCGAACAAGTAATTGCGGAGATTCGTGCCGGAACGTCCACTTTGCATTTTAAGGAGAGGGTACAAAAGCATATTTATTCCGAATCAGACGGGGAAATGCACTGGAGTACTGATGTTTATCATGCGCCCGAATATCAATATGGTAATCTTCGTCGATTACCAAAAACAAGCCATTTATGGATATTGTCAGTAAGTATGTGCAGATCCAGTCTAGCATCTTTTTCGCTCCACAAGGATCAAGATCAAATGAATACTTATTCTTTTTCTGTTGATGGAAGATATGTCTTTGACCTCTCAATGGCTAATGATCCAGTAAGCCATAGATTGTTAGATACTTTTGGTAAAAAAGATAGGGAAATTCTTGATTATTTAACGCGAGATCGAATCGTGTCCAACGGTCATTGGAATTTTGTCTATCCTTCTATTCTTCAAGATAATTCGGATTTGTTGGCGAAAAAGCGAAGAAATAGGTTTGTAATTCCATTACAATATCATCAAGAACAAGAGAAAGAGCTAATACCCTGTTTGGGGATTTCGATTGAAATACCCTTTATGGGTGTTTTACGTAGAAATACTATTTTTGCTTATTTTGACGATCCACGATACAGAAAAGATAAAAGGGGTTCCGGAATTGTTAAATTTAGATATAGGACCTTAGAGGAAGAATATCGGACCCGAGAGGAAGAGTATAGGACTCGAGAAGAAGACTCAGAGGAGGAATATGAGATCCCAGAGAACGAATATAGGACCCTAGAGGACGAATATGGGATCCTAGAGGACGAATATAGGACTCTAGAGAAAGACTCACAGGAAGAATACGAGAACCCAGAGAACGAATATAAGACCCGAAAGGACGAATATGGAACTCTAGAGGAAGACTCAGAAGAAGAATATGGGAGCCCTGAAGATGGCTCAGGGAACGAATATGGGACTTTAGAAGAAGACTCAGAGGAAGACTCAGAGGACGAATATGGGAGCCCGGGGGAGGATTCTATCTTAAAAAAAGAGGGTTTTATTGAACATCGAGGAACAAAAGAATTTAGTCTAAAATACCAAAAAGAAGTAGATCGGTTTTTTTTCATTCTTCAAGAACTGCATATCTTGCCGAGATCCTCATCCCTAAAGGTACTTGACAATAGTATTATTGGAGTGGATACACAACTCACAAAAAATACAAGAAGTCGACTAGGTGGATTGGTCCGAGTGAAGAGAAAAAAAAGCCATACGGAACTCAAAATCTTTTCTGGAGATATTCATTTTCCTGAAGAGGCGGATAAGATAGTAAGTGGCAGTTTGATACCACCAGAAAGAGAAAAAAAAGATTCTAAGGAATCAAAAAAAAAGAAAAATTGGGTTTATGTTCAACGGAAAAAAATTCTCAAAAGCAAGGAAAAGTATTTTGTTTCGGTTCGACCTGCAGCCGCATATGAAATGGACGAAGGGAAAAATTTAGCAACACTTTTCCCGCAAAATCTCCTGCAAGAAGAAGATAATCTCCAACTTCGACTTGTCAATTTTATTTCTCATGAAAATAGCAAGTTAACTCAAAGAATTTATCACACGACTAGTCAATTCGTTCGAACTTGCTTAATAGTGAATTGGGAACAAGAAGAAAAAGAGGGGGCCCGTGCTTCCCTTGTTGAGGTAAGAACAAATGATCTGATTCGCAATTTCCTAAGAATTGAGTTAGTCAAGTCCACTATTTCGTATACACGAAGAAGGTATGATAGGACAAGTGCAGGACCGATTCCCCATAATAGATTAGATCGCAACAATACCAATTCCTTTTATTCCAAGACAAAGATTCAATCACTTAGCCAACATCAAGAAGCTATTGGCACCTTGTTGAATCGAAATAAAGAATACCCCTCTTTGATGATTTTGTCGGCATCCAACTGTTCTCGAATTGGTTTATTCAAGAATTCAAAATATCCCAATGCGGTAAAAGAATCGAATCCTAGAATTCCTATTCGAGATATTTTTGGGCTCTTAGGCGCTATTGTACCTAGTATATCGAACTTTTCTTCATCTTACTATTTATTAACGCATAATCAGATCTTGTTAAAAAAATACTTGTTCCTTGACAATTTGAAACAAACCCTCCAAGTACTTCAAGGACTAAAATACTCTTTAATAGACGAAAAGAAAAGGATTTCGAATTTTGCCAATAACATCATGTTGGATCCATTCCATTTGAATTGGTACTTTCTCCATCATGACTCGTGGGAAGAGACATTGGCAATAATTCACCTTGGACAATTTATTTGTGAAAATGTATGTCTATTTAAATCGCACATAAAAAAATCTGGTCAAATTTTCATTGTTAATATGGACTCCTTTGTTATAAGAGCTGCTAAGCCTTATTTGGCCACTATAGGAGCAACTGTTCATGGTCATTATAGAAAAATCCTTTACAAAGGAGATAGGTTAGTTACGTTTATATATGAAAAATCGAGATCTAGTGATATAACGCAAGGTCTTCCAAAAGTAGAACAAATCTTCGAAGCGCGGTCAATTGATTCGCTATCGCCGAATCTCGAAAGGAGAATTGAGGATTGGAATGAGCGTATACCAAGAATTCTTGGGGTTCCCTGGGGATTCTTGATTGGAGCTGAACTAACCATAGCCCAAAGTCGTATCTCTTTGGTTAATAAGATCCAAAAGGTTTATCGATCCCAAGGGGTACAGATTCATAATAGACATATAGAGATTATTATACGCCAAGTAACATCAAAAGTAAGGGTTTCCGAAGATGGAATGTCTAATGTTTTTTTACCAGGGGAATTAATAGGACTATTGCGAGCGGAACGAGCAGGGCGGGCTTTGAATGAATCGATCTATTATCGGGCAATCTTATTGGGAATAACAAGGGCTTCCCTGAATACCCAAAGTTTCATATCTGAAGCAAGTTTTCAAGAAACTGCTCGAGTTTTAGCAAAAGCTGCCCTACGAGGTCGTATTGATTGGTTGAAAGGCCTAAAAGAAAATGTAGTTCTGGGGGGGATTATACCTGTTGGTACCGGATTCCAAAAATTTGTGCATCGTTCCCCACAAGACAAGAACCTTTATTTCGAAATTGAAAAAAAAAATCTATTCGTATCGGAAATGAGAGATATTTTGTTTCTCCATACAGAATTAGTTTCTTCTAATTCTGACGTAACAAACAATTTCTATGAAACATCAGAACCCCCATTTACCCCCATTTATACGATTTAAGGATACATAAAGAAGATTTTTTTACTTTATTTAATTTTAAATAAACTTTTGACCTTAGAATGCTAATAGGTCGGATTTTCTATTTTGTATTTTAATATTTTAATAAGTAAAAGAAGTCAATTAATTCATTAAGGCTATGTTTATACAATGTATCAATGGCCAATTTTGAGTAGAAGGTTCCATCGGAACAATTATTATTTATTTCAAGCTATTTCGGCTCTTTCTTAATCTTCAAAAAGAAATCAATTCCGTAATGGTAAGACAAAAAAAGGAAAAAATAAAAAGGAAGTGTGGAAAAAATGACAAGAAGATATTGGAACATCAATTTGAAAGAGATGATAGAAGCAGGAGTTCATTTTGGTCATGGTATTAAGAAATGGAATCCTAAGATGGCACCTTACATCTCGGCAAAGCGTAAAGGTACTCATATTACAAATCTCGCTAGAACGGCTCGTTTTTTATCAGAAGCTTGTGATTTAGTTTTTGATGCAGCAAGTCAGGGAAAAAGCTTCTTAATAGTTGGTACCAAAAAAAGAACAGCGGATTTAGTAGCATCAGCTGCAATAAGGTCTCGTTGTCATTATGTTAATAAAAAGTGGTTCAGTGGTATGCTAACGAATTGGTCGATTACCAAAACTAGACTTTCTCAATTTAGAGACTTAAGAGCGGAAGAAAAGAAGAGAAAATTCCACCATCTCCCAAAAAGAGATGTGGCAATCTTAAAGAGAAAATTATCTACCTTGCAAAGATATCTAGGCGGGATCAAATATATGACGAAGTTGCCTGACATTGTGATCGTCCTTGATCAGCAAAAAGAGTATATAGCTCTTCGGGAATGTGCCATTTTGGGGATTCCTACTATTTCTTTAGTCGATACAAATTGTGACCCAGATCTCGCGAATATATCGATTCCTGCCAACGATGACACTATGACTTCAATTCGATTGATTCTTAACAAATTAGTATTTGCAATTTGTGAGGGCCGTTCTCTCTATATAAGAAATCGTTGATTAAGATTAAGAAGAATAGTTAATTCTTGAGCAACTGCGTAGATCAGTTACTATTATTTTTTGTTTTGCATAGATAAAAGAAGAGTAATATTGATATATATTAGAGGGTATTGATATATATTATGATCTGATGTGATTTCTTGGTATCCTAAATATAAGATTAATACTTCAAGTTGCTGAGTTGAGAAAGAGATGGTTGAATCAAAAGAATTCCTTTTTTGAAGTTCAATTTTTATCAGAGGACAATATGAATATTACACCATGTTCCATTAAAACACTCAAGGGGTTATATGATATATCGGGTGTAGAAGTAGGCCAACACTTCTATTGGCAAATAGGAGGTTTCCAAATTCATGCCCAAGTACTCATCACTTCTTGGGTCGTAATTACTATCTTGCTAGGTTCAGTTATCATAGCTGTTCGGAATCCACAAACCATCCCAACCGACGGTCAGAATTTCTTCGAATATGTCCTTGAGTTTATTCGAGACTTGAGCAAAACCCAGATTGGAGAAGAATATGGTCCCTGGGTTCCCTTTATTGGAACTATGTTCCTTTTTATTTTTGTTTCGAATTGGTCGGGTGCTCTTTTACCTTGGAAAATTATAGAGTTACCCCATGGGGAATTAGCAGCGCCTACGAATGATATAAATACTACTGTTGCTTTAGCTTTACTCACATCAGCGGCATATTTTTATGCGGGTCTTAGCAAAAAAGGGTTGAGTTATTTCGAGAAATATATTAAACCAACCCCAATACTTTTACCAATTAACATCCTAGAAGATTTCACAAAACCATTATCGCTGAGTTTTCGACTTTTCGGAAATATATTGGCCGATGAATTAGTCGTTGTTGTTCTTGTTTCTTTAGTCCCCTTAGTAGTCCCTATACCGGTCATGTTTCTTGGATTATTTACAAGCGGTATTCAAGCTCTTATTTTTGCAACGTTAGCCGCAGCCTATATAGGTGAATCCATGGAAGGTCATCATTGAATTGACGAGTTTTCGAAACAGTTTTTTTTAGCTTAGCCCAATTCATGTATGGTTCAAGATAATCCTCTTGGTTGGAAAACTAAATAGTTCGAAATGGGTATGAATATACAACCTAGAGTTGTAGGAGAGAGAATAGACTATATTACGTACTTGTTAAAATATATATGCATTCAAGGGGGGCGGAGTCAGGTTAGATCTATATCCTTAATGCCTATAAGACAGTCATCTTTTGTGTGGCTTTCTAAGGAATGCTTTTAGAATCGGATTCACTGGAAAATGCGAAAATACGCAAACAAAATAGAAGAAACAAATGTATATGGGATTTTTTTTATTCCTAAGTTAGATTCATTATCTAATCCGATATGATATATAGAATTCCCTTCTATATGGAATTGGAATGGAATTGGATTCTATATCCAGTTCTATGCAGCATATTGTTATCAATTGTATATCTTGATTTGATTCCTATTGAATTTGGATTAATTCGATTTCAATAGGAGTTCTTCCTCTATTTCGTCTTTTATTATGGATTAGATGAAGGGGAAAAAATGGGAACTCAAGGATATTGAAGAGTAAAAAAAGGCTGGAATGAAAGAGTGGTTGGTTGGAAAGAAAGAAAAATAGAATAATGAGAATCATATGGATTTACACAAACCTCTAACGATTAGAAACTAAAAAAGAGATCTCGAAGTAGTTTGGACGATTCAGATTATCATTTCAATTTGTACTTTTTAGTTACTTCTACCCAATAGAGCTTAGAAGTTAGAAGTAATAATTTCTTGGTTGATTGTATCCTTAACCATTTTTTTTTTTGACACGAGGAACTCACCATGAATCCACTAATTGCTGCTGCTTCCGTTATTGCTGCTGGATTGGCTGTAGGGCTTGCTTCTATTGGGCCTGGAGTTGGTCAAGGTACTGCTGCAGGACAAGCTGTAGAAGGTATTGCGAGACAGCCAGAAGCAGAAGGGAAAATACGAGGTACTTTATTGCTTAGTCTAGCTTTTATGGAAGCTTTAACAATTTATGGACTGGTTGTGGCACTAGCCCTTTTATTTGCGAACCCTTTTGTTTAATCCTAAAAAAGAAAATAAGTCCTTTAGATTAGATACTTTTTTCTTTTTTTAGTAAATTGGTATTTACTTCTTCCAAATATATCAATACTTTACTCCTATTTATTATATTATTCCTGGAATTATATTATTCCTGGAATTTGTTATTTATCGGGCAATAAATATCCCAGGAACCCCAGGAAGGGCTGATTTGAGCATGATCAAGTTAGAGGATATGCTCGCCCTCTTCCCTCCGGTCCTTAGTTTAAGACAGTGGAAAGTATTTTTCCTTTTATTTTAGAAATTTTGGGACACATTTCAACAAAAGGGATCTTTCACAGATCAAACGAAACCTAAGACTTAATCTAAAAAAAATTATTAGATTGAATCTATTTGCATTAAAAAAAATTGCATTAAAAAAACCGATCAAAAAGGGGCGAGCGAAGTAAGTGATCGAAAAACTTTCTTCTTTGTTCGTCCTATCTATAAGAGGAGAGCATATGAAAAATGTAACCCATTCTTTCGTTTTTTTAGCTCACTGGCCATTCGCTGGGAGTTTCGGGTTTAATACCGATATTTTAGCAACAAATCTAATAAATCTAACTGTAGTGGTTGGTGTATTGATTTTTTTTGGAAAGGGAGTGTGTGCGAGTTGTCTATTTCAAGAATAGATTGGATCTATCCGGCTGCACTTTAGAATATTTTTTAGTATTTTTGTTTTGGGATAAATAAGAAAAGTGCACGATCTCGACGAATTACTTCTGAATAACTTCAGAAATCATATGGAAGAACCATAGCATTTCGCGACTTATTGGTAAATTTACTTTGATTCTCTATAGACCAATAATGTGAGACCATTAACACGGTTAAAGCTAAACTGCTTGAAGTCCAGGCAAAAGGGGGTACTCTTTCTACAACTATATCAGTATTAGTATCAAAATGCTTTAAATGGGAAATAGCTAGTGTAGAATTTATCTGATATAGAACACTCATATCGATAAAAAGGTTTGAACTATTTACTAGAAGGGCGCCCTGCCCTTTTTCCAATGCCGAATCGACGACCTATGTATAAAAAAAGAGAAATTTTTTGGATTTGAAGAAAAAATAAAAGGAATTCTATCAATTTTCATTTCTCATTTATTTAGTTAGTTTTTCTTAATGAAATTGAAATTATTAACTAACAGAGCAAATACAAATAAAGAAACAACTTTGCTGACCATGATAGATTTTTATCTAGTCGGAAGAGTCCTCTTAATATTTATCTAGTCTTATATAAGTTTCGGTATATTGAAATACAAACAGAAAAGAGAGGATAGAGGATAGGCTCATTACATAAAAAAAAGATATGGAAATAGCCATAATACATAGCAAAAAAGAAAAAAAAGAAAGAGCGTGAGAGCCAAATGAATCGAAAGATTCATGTTTGGTTCGGGAAGAGATCATAAAAGTTGTAAACTTAATAGCAAGATAATCTACTTTCATTAAAAGATTTATTAGATAATCGAAAACAGAGGATCTTAAGTACTATTCGAAATTCGGAAGAATTGCGTAGAGGGACCCTTGAACAACTCGAAAAAGCTCGGATTCGATTACAGAAAGTCGAACTGGAAGCAGACGAGTATCGAATGAATGGATACTCTGAGATAGAACGAGAAAAAGAAAATTTGATTAATGCTACTTCTAGTAGTTTGGAACAATTAGAAAAGTCTAAAAATGAAACCCTTTATTTTGAAAAACAAAGGGCGATGAATCAGGTCCGACAACGGGTTTTCCAACAAGCCCTACAAGGAGCTCTAGGAACTTTGAATAGTTGTTTGAATACCGAGTTACATTTCCGTACGATTCGTGCTAATATTGGCATTCTCGGGGCCATAGAATGGAAGAAATAATTTTCTTTATTAGGCCTTGAACTTCTACTTTCGTTTAGAATTTAGGCATTATTTTTCCCCTTGCTTCCGAAAAAAAGATTCAAGAAACACTAATGGCAACCCTTCGAGTCGACGAAATTAATAAAATTCTCCGCGAACGTATTGAACAATATAATAGGAAAGTAGGGATTGAGAATATCGGTCGCGTAGTTCAAGTGGGGGATGGGATTGCTCGTATTATAGGTCTTGGTGAAATAATGTCAGGTGAATTAGTCGAATTTGCAGAAGGGACTAGAGGTATTGCTCTGAATTTGGAATCCAAAAATGTTGGGATTGTATTAATGGGCGATGGGTTGATGATACAAGAGGGAAGTTTTGTAAAAGCAACAGGAAGAATTGCTCAGATACCCGTGAGTGAGGCTTACTTGGGTCGTGTTATAAACGCTCTCGCTAAACCTATTGATGGGAGAGGCGAAATTGTCGCTTCGGAATCTCGCTTAATTGAATCTCCTGCTCCGGGTATAATTTCCAGGCGTTCCGTATATGAACCCCTTCAAACAGGGCTTATTGCTATCGATTCGATGATCCCCATAGGGCGCGGTCAGCGAGAGTTAATTATTGGGGACAGACAGACCGGCAAAACAGCAGTAGCCACAGATACAATTCTCAATCAAAAAGGACAAAATGTAATATGTGTTTATGTA